TTGTGACTCTTTGATCTATCGGTTGACTCTGTCTTTTTAACATCCTTGATCTTGATTTGTTTCCAGGAGCAGAGATGGAATGAAATAAGCAATCAAGTCCGTATTCTGTTCGGCTTACGGCTTCATTCCCAGAGTAAGGAGAAAGAAGACACAGCGCCGGGGAATAGCTCCGAGAGGGACTTCTCTGAGTAAAGAGATAAGTAAGGGTAAGAGTCATTCCAATTGAGTAGGTGAAGAGTCTCTTTCGAGCGAGATCCTTTACCACGCCTAACTAAATGAAAGAAAGTAAGAGAGAGAGTGGCCGCCTATTTCTTAAATGAAAATAAAGGACTTCCTTATCCTAAGGCTGTCACTGAATGAATCTGGTAACTAATGCCGCCAGAGAGGCTGAGGTGAGTATCGTCGCATCGCCTCCGACAACTTCTTTTGCTTTGTAGCTACGGCTCTTATCCTTCCTAAGTGGTTCGTAAGTCTTTCTTAGTTTAGACTTCTAAAGACTGCTTGCGCCCCTTGTTCCTGCTTTAGCCTGTGAGGTATTGCTCTTGTTGTTCTTTTTAGTTTCAGTGAAGTGCTTATAGGGCTTAACTTCCGATTTAGCTATTTCTGTGATAGAAGAAGAGTATATTATAGAATAGACTATACCCCTAGACCCGGTATGGAAAGGGAGTAAGGTAATTCATCATCAACCAAGGCAGGAATCGTTAGAGTATTGTATTGCCCTCCAATAGGACTATACAGAGCAGCGGGAAGGTCGGAATCTAGTGAATCTGTCTTTAGAGTGTAGCTCCGCACCTTACCCATCGTGTAATGACAGTGTGCCTTCACCCCATGATCTTAGTGCTCCGATTGCGCCTTCTGTATCTGTAACTGTAAGTGCATATGTATACACTAATTTATATGTGGGTTCCGCTTCGGGGAAGACGAGTTGACTCCACAAAGCAGAAAATTATTGCCTCGGATATTCCATTAACGGTTACCTAGCCCAGGAAAGGAAAAGAAAGGGCAATCTGCTAGAGGCACCTTCCTATTCCTTGCCGCAACGTATCCCAGGTTGGCTACCTTTCCCTTGCGAAATCCTAGGAGACTCTTGCTTGTAGGCGTAAGGAAGATTTCTGATTCACCGCTTGGACCTAAAAACAATCTACTAAAGGTCTTCCGATTCTGCTGCGGGTATTTTATTTTCTTGGATCTTATCGATCTATGCCCTTTTGGTCTATGGGGTATCCCCCTTTTCCGCTTTTCTTTCTTTCATCTTCCTAATTCCTCAGGTAAGCTTCATGCCAGTCTGACTAAGGTAAGGGGGGAAGACCTCATTTCGTCATTCATATCTATTCGTCTTAGCCCTGCTTCGGCGATTCAATCCGACATTTCATTTCCCCCTTCATCATTTGATTTTTCGCATCTAAGAGCTGATCTTGCAAAAGGAGTACAGTGCGATAACAAGCGATTTGTGATCAATAAAAAGTACCACCGGATTCTGTACCCATCAGTCTTGGATCCTCACCTTAGACAGTTTCATTTGGTTATGAAAGAAAGGCTTTATCCCTAGCGTTAAGGTCTCTATCAAGCACTCTTCTAAAGCTGTCTTCAAGCCCTCATATTCAACTCGCTGCCTCATCCACATAGCATGAACTCGCTCGAAGTGCTTTCTCCTACTATGGTGGAGTTTACCAAGAACTCTAAACGTTCGGAGCGCCGGTTCTGTTTCAGAAGAAGCATGATGGCAGTTTAAGGTTTTGCATCGATTATAGAGCGCTGAACAAAGTGACCATCAAGAACAAGTACCTTATGCCTCTTATTGCAGACCTTTTCGATCAGTTGAGTGGAGCACGATACTTCACGAAGTTTGATTTGCGGTCGGGGTATTATCAAGTGCGTATTGCCGAGGGTGAACATATTTCTTTTCTCTTGTGTTGGCTTTGCAAGTTCCTGCTGTGCATCCCTGCCCGATCATTTTCTTCTGATTATCTGTTTTTAGCCAAACTACTAGCTTCTGGGAGGAGGGTTATAGACTCATTCAGGTTGAGACGGACTCCCTGGTTTCTATACAGAAGCTGCACAATGGCTGGGCCTGAGGATCCACATTTCAATATTATCCTGAGAATCAGAGAGCTAATGAGAAGGGATTGGAGGTGTGAATTGAGACATATTTGGAGGGAAGGCAATGTGAAGATGTGTTGGCTAAGCAAAGTCTCGGTCCTGCTCCTGGCTTAACCATCCTACGTGAACCCCTACTGCAATCAGACAGTGGAAAAAGAATGATAACTTAGGCGCGACGACACCTAGAGTTGTTACAGTGAGTTAGAGCGTAAAGCCTTAACATGTTCCAAAAAAGGAAGTATACATGTCTCTCCCTCACGGATATTCTCCACAGGGGGAGAACTCAGTTTGCCGCCTGAATCAGTCCCTTTATGGACTTAAACAAGCGTCCCGAAATGGGTTTGCAAAATTTTCTTCTGCTTTACTGGATGCTGGTTTTCTTCAATCCCAGGCAGTCCCTTTTTACTCGTCGACGTGGAAACTATTCTGTTTTTTATTTTAGTATATATTGATTAAATTGTAATCATTGGTAATGATATTAAATTCAGCATATCAAACAGTTGATTTGGAGATAGAGGTGACGGAGGAAGAGTATCGGGAGTGGTATATTCCCAGAGCCTTGAGATCTTTCTTTTGCTATTCTCCGGCCAGATCTAGGTGTGAACCAGGAGCTTGCCATTGTGGAGAGAGAATGGATATGCCAATTACTACTCTGCGTATCTGATGTGTGCTTCGGAGTATTGGAATGCTGATCAGAGGCGGGCGACGGTAGAAGGAGGTAAGAGCCGGGTTAGGCGCTCCAGCAGCTCTAGGAGTTCCCGTTCTCGCTTTTCTTGATCTTCCAAGCTTGAAGCTCGCCTGCTTTGAGAGAGGAGAGACAGCCATTTGATGCATGACAATGGAGAAAAGTACTATATGCTTTATGTTTCCTATGCAGCTACTACAGCTAATAAGCTATGCATGATGATATGTGATGCATGCTTTGACTTCTAAGGCTTGACAGGTCCTTTTGGTCGATTTCCAGTTGATTGCCTCAACCTATCGATTGAGTGAGTTGGAGAAGAAAGTCTTAGAAGGCTATGACTCTATAAGTTTCGCGTCTTATTTTTTTGCGTGTCTACTATTTATTTAGGTGCAAAGAGCCTAAGCGGTCAAGCTATTATATTCCGAGCCTGCTCTCCATTTCCACCGTTGATGCAATAGAAGCTCTTAATGCAATATCTGGTGGTGAAGACATTCCCGCTGCTACAATTGGAGTTGACGGTCCTAGTTCTGTTACAGTAAGAGCTGTTGCTGGAATAACCAGTGCTAGTTACTTGACTGTTGGAGGAGAAACCACTGTTAGAAATGTTCACGTAGAAGCTCCTCTTTCATCTGCAGGTATAGACTTCTTTGGATCTTATCCGCTTCAGAGGTTAATCAATAGGGAAATCCGCATTTTTTTTATCTTCCTCTAAAAAATTCTTTTTCATGGGCATCTTCTATTCAAAAGGATCTTACTCAATTCAATAGAAACTTAACTTCTACCCCACTTTTTTTCTTTTCAGGCTAAATTGTTGGGACGGACTTTTTATAGGGATTCAAGCTTGCGAAATGCTTTATCATTCTTACTCTTGAGTAAAACTAAACTGGCTTTTGACACAGGTGCGAAGCAAGTCTATGCGGAAAGGATAGGAAAAAGCTCTATACGATACGCGAGTTGTTGGTGGAATACGAGTAAGGACTTTGTTTGCCCAAGTCCCTTGCTTGAAGGACTATCGCACTTTCAGTGGTACTGAGACTGTCCCTACCACTACCCTTTATCAAGCTGGTTTACAAGAGTTCTGGCTTTCCCAACCGGACAAAACTTCTAGGGAATCTAATTTCTTTCGAACCCCCTATTATATTTATATGCGGTCCTAACCTTGCTACTCTTACTTCCACTAGCAAGAGAACTTCTGCTCGTAACATACCCCTAGGGATATAATCTTACTTCTTGAAGCGAGCTACTTTAACTGCCAAAGGAGCGGGGCAACTCGAGTTAGACGAGAGGCAGGGATGTAATTTCAAAGAGGCTCGACCGGACCCAAGAACCGGACAGAAGACAGGCCCCACTGTGATACCTCGTGCAAGTTCTAGTTAATGACCTGAAAGAAGTCACTAGCTTCTTGCTATCGAGCGTGCCTTAGCCTTAGTTTACAAGGAAGCTTTGTCGTACTTAGAAAAGGATGGTTCTAAAGTAGGTGTCAAGCTGAGAAAAGGCGGAGAATTTTTGAATTCAAGAAAAGAAAGGCATTGCCCAATACATTTATTCTATACAATAGGAATTCCAAGCCGTAAAAGGCAATGTGAATTCCTACGACTCCTCTCACTCTCAGGGACGGATTGAACAGCAGCTGTTAGGGAAGGATCTCTATCATTGGTTCATCAGAAGCCATCAAGCACGAAAGCAGCAAGGAGTGTGCTAGTGAGTCCCAAGCGAAGGAAAGAAGGACATGAGAGGCATAGAGAGGACTCAAGGACAAGACACGACTCAGACCCCGGTAAATTTGATCTTCATTGGCCTTGCTGTCCGCAGATCGATTACTCTCCTTTGAAGGTGAAGCCCGTTTGAAGGCAAGTCATGGTATCCGGGATCGGACATCGAAAGGGAAGGCGAGGTTTCAAAGTCTATTATGGAAGCGGGCCCCTACTGGTAGTGATACCCCGATCTCATGGATGAAGGCTAACCTTTTCTATTGGAATAGAGGGATGTGCAGATCAATTCTACTTTTCACTTTGCCATCTAGAGATAGTTTGCCCTGAGTTAGGATACGGAGTTGGAAGAGAATGCCAGTATATCAGTTCATCTTCATCAAAGGCCAAGATCTCCATGAATTCTATTATTTTGCGTCTCTTTGCTTCTGAGGCAGTTTCAAGTTTAAGCCGATCCTCGAGGTCCAGTAAAAGGTCACTCCTCATCCCGATCTTATTAAAGGAGGAAGTAAACAGATCAAGGTTTCTACGTACTTCCGTTATGGAGGGTGCGGGCAGGGGGGACGGCGGGGAGGCCGGCTCCACCGGTTGGTTGCCGAAGATGACCCCTCGCCTTGGTCTCCAAATAAGTTTTTATAATAGTCAAAAGCACCTTAAAACCACGAATAAGTTGGAGATGAGGGTGATGAGTTGGGATCCTTTAAGGCGGGGGCACGGGGTTATGGTCTTGTTACTTTATGTTTCGGAGTCAATTGATCCCTCGATCAAGTCCTAACTAGAAATATCTTAAGAGAAGAAGAGAAATCATTTGGATTCGAGGCGAAACCCCTCTCCGCCGTTACGGAGTTCTTCTGCTCTAATCTCCGAAATCGAAGGTCAGCTGACTGAGGAGTTAGTATTGATTCATGCAAAGATGCTCCTTTGAAGCTGGAGTAAGGAATTGTCCACCTCATCACCCCGAAGAGCAGTGGCTCTGTTGTTTTGCACGCCTACAGAGAGAGACTCCAAAAGTACCGACGCTCAATCGAAAGAAAGAGCAATCAACTATATGCTTAACTCATGCCCCAGGAATCCCTAGACACAGAGAGAGGGTACGAGCTAATCTTTTACTAGAGGGAAAGCTGGCGAAAAGCATAGAGCGTGCGTGCTACGCTCTCGCCCTCCTTCCATCCGCGAAGCTGAGGCGGGAGAAAAAGCGCAATTCCCCGGTGTCATAGGTTACCTTTCTATCTTCCTCCCCCGTGACGTTCCCAAAGCGATCGCTATCCTTTTCTTGCTTTCTTCTTGTCTTGAATTTTTATAGAACGGCTTTATATCAGGTATAGTTGGTTAGGATGAAGCGTTAGTAGATATAGCAAGTGTGCCGGGGATGCGGCTCGGGTATAGTAGGTCTGGACGCCTAGCATGAAAGAGCCTTCTCTGGTAGCAGCACTATACCTTAGTATCTCTCTAGCTTCCAGTCTATATAAAACGTAGTTAGCAGAGGTCAGTCTGTCTGGCGTTTCCTCGCGTAAAGGACTACTTTTGCATCGGCTCTCTCTCGTTAGGTAATTACCGAGGCGAAAGCAGCTCTCTCGGAAGTAAGTTTCCTCGCCATCTTAGTGGGACTAGCCTAAAAAACTTTCACTTACTCGGTTTTTTTGCGGGAAGGCCCTTCTAGAATTACGTTTAACGTCCCTTTATGACTTTCCCGATCGGCGCCTCGGGTCGGTAGCTGGGCTCCGGGGCATTACTACCACGGCTACTATCGACCCGAGCCCAAAGAAGGAAAAGAACGGACTAAAGCGAGGAGTTCATTAGCCATACATAGTTAAGGAGGATGGGGGTCAACCTCTTTCATGACCCATGGCCCCAGTGTGTCACTTGGTTAGCATTTGTAGAACAAAATAAGTAGGGCTGGTTTTTCGATAGGGAAAGAGACAGGGGAGGGGGAGTTGGCTGTAATTGAGACACGTTTTTCGGATGGACGATATGGATTTTTTCGAGATAGTTAACCACTTTTTTAACCGTGAGAGGGTGGATGTAATTCAGCTCGAACGAAGTGAGAGGGAGGTCATTCAGAACCCGCTGGCTCCAGAACGGGGGGGCGGCTCCAGAGGCGCTGCCGCAGGCGCCAGCACCGACATAAATTGCCCACCCCGCTCCCGATCAAAAAGAGCATGCGAGACTTCGAAGGGACATTCACACTTTGATTCGTGAGCAACTTCACGAGAACATTGTGAAAGGGGGAAATGGCGGCTGTCCGTGCACTTTCCGGAAATGACGGAAATATAGTCCAGTGCCGCGAAGGCGATAATGTCTTACGATCTTACGATCTCCGCGGAGACGGATACGGAAACCCTCCGCAGATGGGTGGAGAATATAAGGGGGACCTTTATCTCCTAAAGCTACTCATTAGGGAATACCGGCCAAATTAGTCTGTCTGCCGCTTTCTTTCATAACAGAGCCGTTATTCCCGGCTGGCATAGAAGTCTCTCGCGCGGGCGAAGGAGATGCATTTCTGGTACTGGTGGTATTGGACAAGCTCTAAGGGAATAATCTCTTTCTTATTTCTGTATTTCTTTCCCATGACGACTAAGAACAGGCAAATCAAAAATTTCACTTCGAATTTCGGACCTCAACATCCTGCTGCTCATGGTGTTTCACGATCAGTATTGGAAATGAACGGAGAAGTGGTGGAACGTGCGGAACCACATATTGGATTACTCCAGTGCGGCACGAAGCCGCTGATGCCGAGTCGGCTCCTATGCCGCTAGCTATGCCCTGCTTGGTCCCCCTCCCCCGGCACGGTGGAGGTTCCGTAGCACGTCATGAGCACCGGGCTAAGGGGCGGTTGAGCAACTCAAGCGAACCGCCTTACCTTATTCCAACATAGGGACAGAAGGGAGAAGGTTGTGAAGGTGGCCTCGTTATCCATACCTCCGGTCGGATGAATGGAGGACCGACCGACCCGGGTTTTCACGAGCGTTGGCGGGTTCTGGAGTGCCTGTCAAGGGCGCTAGCGCA